CTTCGGATAATGAAGCACGAACTCAAACAATGATTCATCGGGTTTTTGAGTAGTCGCGCTTGCAGTTGAGAGAAGTTGACTTGGCTTTCTGTGTGAAAGAAAAACCTTCAGACAAATTTGGAAAGTCAGTCAAAGAGGTGAATGATCCGATGGGTTGGGAGGTATACCAATCCGACGGCTGTGTCAGCTAAGCTCCTAGGGAATAAACTAATAAATAGGTCATCCGTCGCCTCTAAGCTCGACAGTCTCAGTGCAAAATGCCATCAGGTGGCTCTTAGGTTAGGGTTCCCTTTGTTTTACTAAATATAGGAGGTGTGTAAGTGGCTGGTAAAACTGCTGTGGGGCAGTGAACATAATAAAAAATCGACGTTGGCGGCCTATGGCCAGACTGAATCTCGTCGGAGGGTTTCCTTCTGGGATTGAATCTCTTGTACATGGCGGAGTCATATTGATGAGTTACACAGGAGCGTAGCAGATCCTAATTCAGGAGCATTGGTAGATGGACGTCGGGGTGGAGTTGGGCCAGGGTTTGAGGCTGCCTTGGGGAATCCTATCTGGGTGGACATGGTTTGGGTGAGGCCTCGGGTTGCCGAGCCATAGGTCTATGGGCCTGCTTGGAGACGGGTGAGAGTCTCCATGAGCTTAGTAAAGACTGACTCTTGAGTGAGTGGCCATTCGGACTTCTCAATTTTCCATTAAATGTCAGGTTTTTATTCCCCTAGGTGAGTTTTCTATCTTATTTATTGCGTTGTGGATAACTTCCTGCTTGGGAGCTTGACTCTCGTACCTATAGGTAAAGACTGACAGCGGTAGATGAGCGCTGTCGTGCAGATGGATTGGTTGCACGTGTATAAGCCGCTGCTCTTAGCTCGAGTCGTGGTGAAGCTGGTATTGAATTCGCCGTTGAAGGAATAAGCGATGTTGGTGGTAAGGCCATTAGGAGATTGGGAGTAGTCAAGCTGCGCCCGTGGGGTGAGACTTGCCTTGACATCTCATTTCTTAGCAAGAATCAGTCCAACTAGAGAAGAACAGATGAGCGGACAGGGTTCAAACTAGTACTGGACTGTCTGAAAGAAGCAATAAAGTCAGTCTCATATACGATGATGGATTAGCGACCAGCAGGCGCTGAATTGAAGTACTCGCTTCAAAGTCTTTCTTGGATATTTCTCTATTGAGTATCTCCTCCCTTCCTTTATCTTCTTTGTGAATTTCTTCTCCAGTCTCATCCTGAGGAAGGAAAGGAAAGTCTAAGGTCTAGTCAATCTGGATTTAAAGTGAAGAAAAGAAAGAAGGCAAATCAAATTCTTCTTAAAGGTCCGATCTGATCTTTACGATTTCTTGTGGTTAATCTTCCCAATTCACTAAGTGAAAGTTAGAACATGCTAGCTTATGATTCACGGAAAATGAGACGGAGCTTCCGAGCAGAACTCTTTTTGGCATCATTCGCACTGAGAGAAGAGAGCATACGCAGTGAAGAAGGGAGTGGACCTTCTATTTGAAAGTATATTTAAGGTCTTATAAAAGAAAGATTATCCCGACGTGAGCAAGAACGATGGAATAGAATAGATGATACAACTTCTATGGCGATTTCAAGTCTGAATAAATGAGAAAGGTAGACTCATTACACAAGCAAAGGATACCTATAACGAGAAAAAAGGTCTTTGATGATTTCGCTTTCCCACTTCCTTTTTTGCGCTTCACTACTAGTCCTAAGGAATCTGAAACACGAAAGACGGGGACCTTAAAAGCTCTTTTTTGACCTCTCTCTCTCTCTGAGACAGATCAGCGGTACTTCTTCTCAATCAGCGACCTAGCCACGTGTAAACAAGGATTTTCATAGCATCACTGTCTATTAGAAGACTTCCCTATCCCAGGTCAATCTAGATAGCCTAACCGAAGAAAAAGAGAAAGTCTCAGGAAAGAAGAAACATAAGGATCTTTCTTATGAGAGGTAAGTTCCCAGCTTCATATATCGATTTCTTCCTTTATAGAGTCCTTGAGCACCCTTGGAAAGAAAAAAGAAGGAAAGCGCTCATCCCAGGTACTAACTGAACAACTCCGCAACTACAAGACGGGATCCTCTCCTTAGCATAAAGCACCCCCTTGGATTCATCCGAAATCGATTCCGATTCAACCGCAAATGCTCTTTCCAACTCCCTCAATAAACGCTAGCATGCAGCTCCCAGAGCTAGCATTCGGTAAGAGCTATCACTGAGCTTCCAAACCAGGAGGACTCACGAAGGGGCCCAGGATAGGCAAGAAGGGAGTACAGACGCGGAAAAGAAGTCAAGCAGGCAGCCCATCCCAATGGAGTAGAAGCGGGCCTTCGCTGGACCAATCGACTTTTCTCTCTATCGTCTCGAGTTAGAGCTAGTCTAGTAATAAAAAGAGAAGCTGATTCCCCAGAAGTTTATATGAGTAACCTAGAAGTTGGCGATCCATTAAAGATTGTCCGGGAGTTCCGGCGAGCACAAAATCCTGTGACGAAGCTGGTGCCATACGAGTAAGAAACCTGCCCGAAACCAATCCGTTTTGGTTTTCCCCTTTCTTTCCCATAAGTCTGTCATACGAGTATACCAGAGGCTGAAGGTATTGAGTGATGATCCTTCCTCAACCCTAAGCTAGGCGAATCAATAACAAAGCAAGACTACTTTCCATCAGTACGGGCAATAAACGAAGTAAGAAGGCTGTCAATCAAATATGGTACGCGGTGCTTGTCAAATAAAAAACTATCCCTTAAAAGTGAGTTAGAAAGGTAAGAGTCTTGTACCTACCTAGTAGAACTTCTAATAACTAATAAGAATAATAATAATTTTCTCAGAAGCGAGAGCGCACCTCGAGAAACAAGTCTCAGGAAGTGAGTTTTTTATAGTATTACAGGAGCTAATAGCTTCAGAGAAATAAGCACAGGAAATACTGGTGGGAATCTCACCTCCAAGCCTTTCATGGGCCCCAATGATGGCGTTGAAATACCCAACAAAAATCCAAAGATCATTGATAGCAGAATGAAGAAACTGAAGATCCTGCTATAAAGATCTCCTCATAATGTAATTAAATTATTAGAAGCATACAAAAAAATGAAAGCGCAGCTAACATTATCCAGGAACAAGGAAGAGGTGATGGATTGAGCAGTAAGAAAGGTAATGGTTGGAAGCTGATGGATGGCCGAGTAAAGAAGCCAGATAGACGAAGGGATATTGGAAAAAGAAGTCATGGAAAAAGCAAGACAAAGAGGTTCAGCTCTTTCCAAAGACGGCTGATCTGGTGATAAAGGGCGTGCTCTTCTATTGAAGGAAGAAGAGAAAGAGCTCTCTTTGCGTACTATGGATCTCTTACGTGCGAGATTCCTTGCTTTGACTTTGACGAGCAGCATCCAGTACATTCACCCCGGCTGGGCAGTAGCGCCAAGAAGAACTTCAAGAGCGAAGAGAAGGTAATGATTTAGCTCAGTAGAAGGTCACCTACATGGATATTGAGGCTATAAGCCGCAGGTAAGATCTAGTTCACAAGTCGAAGGGGAATCAAATGTCGATTCATCTTAATTCTACGTCAATTAGAATTCAATTTCTTCTAAACTGACTCCAAGGACTCCTGATTCAATTATGGCTCTTTCCTGCTATTAAGGTTATAGTATCTGCTTAGCCCATAGTAAGAAGATGGTAGTGAGCGATTATCCTAAGTCTTCAGCAAAAGTACGAAGGTGCCGAAAAGAGGGGAGAGCAGGTCCCTTTGGAGAAAGGCTTTCACTTGACTAAGTGGTACTCTAGTCTTCTACCAGCCAAAGAGATGATGAGCAGAAAGATGGAAAGAGAGCGCTTTACCCATTAGATAATCGAGCTGCCTAACCGCGGCGTCTAGCCGAGCTTGAAACAATAAACACTTTTATTTATCTAACCGCGGGAAGGCCTGCAATCCTAACAATCTGCCCAGAGTAGGGTTGTAAGTAGGATAGCCAGTCCTACCTTTACATTCAAGTCGGATAGCATTTATCTACGCTAGGATCCGACCTACGTTAACAGCTTTCTTCTCTTATAAAATTTATGCTTCTCCCCTTGAAAAGAGGGGTAATTCGCCAAAATAAAAGCAAGAGGAAAGAGGCTAGCACTAGCAGTGCGTATTCCATCAACAGTAAAGGAAGAAAGGCAAGCAGTCAAGCCTAAACCTTACTTACTCCTAGTAGGCCAATCACTGCCCTTTTGAATGTTAAGTGGATTCTGTAACAGTAACGGCGTATTCTCTAGCAGCAGCAGCAGATTCTGTTCCTCCAAAAGGAAAGAAATCCCAAACAAAAGGAGTCGGCCTTTCCGGTCTTTGATAAAGAATTAATGGTCAATCAGTTCCTTGGAAGGAATTTCCCGGGATCAGTACTCCTTTAATAAAGCGTCGAAGGGGCTAATTTTTTTGGTGAATCAGAAGCAGTAGCAATAGGACCAAGGGCGGGCTTTGAGAAGAAGGCCCGCCTGGATCTCGACCACTTTTTTAGGGGCAAAGATAGCTCGCTCACACTTAGACCCTACCAAAAAAGCTTCCAATACCAATACCAATATAGGCATAAAAAAGCCGAGGGGGCATATTAATCCTTTGAATCGACATAGCGAAAGGGTCTATTCTTTCCATGGATGCCCGATTCATTCGTTTCCGATATGCGCTTCCCTTCCATCCGACTACACTGGCTCATCCTAAAGCGCGAAAGGGGCCACCCACTCTTTCCCCTTGCCCCTCTTCACTCCCTAAGGAATGAAAGGCCACATCTAACTCTGAATCTGCTAAAAGTCCAATGGATCTCCATACGAATGAGATCAGACCCTCTCACTATCTTTAAGAGGTCTTAGGCTTTGCCATAAGCTCTTTTTAAAGAACTTTGACTGGGTTCTCCCCCCCTTAAGATCAGAAATGTAAGACTCCAGGGTGGGAATTCGATACTCCTCCCCTTTTGGGGTCGTTAATGCCCTCCTTCCTTCCGGCGTAAGCCAAAATCCCTCTCTGCTAACTCATTAAGACAGGAATTAAAAAACCTGTTTTAATTGAAAGGTTCGGGTGGCTCTCTCTACGATACGGTCATAATCCAATCCAGATCTCTGCAGGATCCGCTGTAGAATTAATTGTATTTATATCTTTATCTTCAAATTCTTTCCAGAAGAGATCTTGGGGACCCTACCCTCCATCGATAGCGGATTCTCCAAAAAACCGATACATTCACCCTTGGGAGGAGTGGCCCACATCTCTCTTGGTACTACCTGCGGAGGTCCCTCCTTCAATCTCGACGATTGTAGGACCGGACAACAATGACAGAAGGATTCCCCTGTTCATAGAGTTCCGTTGCTTTTCCTTGTTCATCGAGTGCCCGGTCTTGTGCTCGCTCATGCCGATACTTTAAAGATCTTAGATCCGGTGGAGATTGGTTGAGAAGAATGATGCCAACGCGAGGAGAGGGGGACCTGTTGATTGGCTTCCGTATCGAGATCAGTTCCTTCTATCAGTAGGTCTGCTTCCCTAGCATCAAGAAAGTCTTAAAGACTTCCGGCACAAGCGCAGGAACAGGAACACTTCTACCTAGACCGCGTTCAACCGATTACTTTACTTGATTCCTTATTGGTAGAGGTGTTGACTCTGTGTACATAATTACATTATACCTTGGTTTCTTAGACTGTGGCTTCTCCTTGATTCGGATGGAGCCTTAAACGAATCCCGGTGAGCAGAAGAAGGATTCCATCACCACCCAGCACCCAAAACCAGTACATCAAACTACCCACGGCTAACAACAACCCCGTTCGAAAAGACCTTTGAACTTACAACAACTTCGATTCTTTCTTTTCTTTAGAACTTCGCTTTCTCCTGAACCTGCGGGTGGTGCTGACTTGATCCGAGGTAAGCGTTAGCTTTAGCTTTCGACTTGACCTTCCGTCTAACACTCGGGATATTAGAAGAGAAGTGTCGTGGCTTACAACCTTGACTTTCTTTGAGTAGAATTCTTCTAACCTGAATTCCCTTATAGTCTCCGGACTGGATTACTTTAGCTTTGCTTCCTTAGGATCTTATTCCTTTACCCCGGACCAATGATTTGAACTCGAGTACAAAAGAAAAGCCTATTGAAAATTCTCATTTCGTTCCAGGATCCGCAGCAAGCAGTTGTTGCTTGCTTCCTGAGCCTATACCTGGTGAACTCCCAGGGGCTGAGAAGAAAGCTTAGAATTCGATTGGAACATTTCCTTCGAGGGCACTCATAACTAAAGTACTGGCTCGCGAACTGCCAGAATTCGGTTTTCCCTAGTGGATTCACCAGTCTTGCGGACTCCCTTCAGCTTACTTACGATCGAAATCACTATTTTGCTTTCTGAGCTATACGAAAGAACTAGATCACGATCTCGCGGGACTAATCTCTTGAAAACGGAAAGAAAGGGAAAGCCAATCGTACGTCCTGGTTTCCGGGACTTTCTTCCCACAGGTTATTCTATACAATTTATGAAAGAGAGGAGAAGCCCCACTCGGGGAGATGAGTAAAAGCTTTCTCTTATTTTAAGTGATGAATGAGATTTTTTCTCCTATTTTTGAGCCTATCTCGCTAGTTCAAGCTTATGAACAAGCTTGGACAGTTCTCCTTCCTTGGACATTCTGTTCATCCGACCACCGCTCTTCCTCGTTAACTCACGGATGGAATATCATACAACATAATAAACCTTTACCGGCTCGTTACTACTACTTGAACCTTACCTACCCGAGACACAACCAGACTTGCGTAGGAGCATCGACTGGTCGGGGCTAATCCGCCGCCAAGTGTGTGACAGGCCATGTTTATCACCGGTTTGTCAGTTGTGGGATTTTCCCGTTGAGTTGAGGCAAGCTTAGCTACCGGCCCCCTTCCAACTACATAGGAAACTCTTGCTTGGGGAAAACCTTTCCTTTAGAGCGGGCAAGCCCTTTTTCTGTTAGTTGGCAGGGTGCTAAACCCTAGTTGTTGGAAACCAACCTCTATTCAGCCCGATCTTCATCCTCTGTTGTTAAATAGTTGGTATGGAAAAGAGCTCCATCTGCTTCTCTTCTGGTTTATTTCCCATCGACCTACCTATCGGCTTTATTAGCAGCCCTTCTAACTCGGAACTAGAGTCTAGGATCGGAAGAGGCTTTTTCAAATCTTTCTTCCTAAGCTTTCGCTTCTTCCCCTTACCTCCCCATAGATAGGGCCAAGGTTACTCTCCGAAGAATTCTTGTTAGGTTTATTCCTCTAGCACGCACCCCCTCTACCCTTTCAAACCTGTTTCCGAAAGAGCATATTATGCCGCCTTTTAGACAAGGAAAGGCAATGATGAACGCGGAATAAAGGGCCAGCCAGCCTCGGCCAATTTCGCTAGAACTGCGGGGGAATGGAATTGCGGCTCAACCTCTGCCCTTGCTCGTGGTTTGCATCTTGGTGCTACCTTGTGGGTGTCCGATGCCGACCCCGTTGTGCTGTGCGTCTTGTCTTTCCCGACGAAAGTGATGCCGATTCAGCGTGTGTGGCCTGATGCGGTTCAGCCTACCGGGCAAGGAGATATGGTTTCCTTAGATTGAGAATACCTCCTCCGGTTTTCGGTTGTGGCTACGGTAAAGGTTACAAGTGGGGTTGAAGGTGCGTAGCGGAGTGAAGTCAAAGGACGTAAGATAGAGGAAGTACAGATAAACATCCTTTTGCCTTTAGTGCGTAGGCGTAAGAGAATTGACGGAAGCCAAGCAGCGTCAAGACGAGTCTGTTGATGACTTTCTCCATATACCGAGTAAGTTGATAAGATCATCAGTCGATTAGCCGCATCTGAGATGAGTAAGAAGTAATCCCTTTTCCTTCTTTCTGAGCCTGCCCTCTTTCATCTATCAGGACGTCAAGTAGCGCACACATTCCTAAGTGAAAGGTCGGATTCCTTCATTTTTTTCTATCAGATTCGGGAAAGAGCGCAGACCACGTTAGAGGGTGAAGGACTTCAATGCGCAGCGAGAGATGGACCGAGATAGGAGCCAGAATTGTAAAAGGAAGGCTTACCCTCTTGTAGTAAGACATATATGCATGCAGTAGAACTGTTGACAGAGTGGTCCAGCTCCGACCTTTAGTTAGGGCTGAGTAGCGCCTTTCAAGGTCCTATTTCTGCACGAGAGAACAATATGATGTCACGAATAGCGCCCTTATATCAATACCGCTTCTTGCCCCTTGTTTCGGTGATCAACGACCCTGTAACGGCGAGAGGAGGTCCCGCCCAAAGGAATAGTTGCTAACAACTTTGATCGTGTTTGCTCGGTTGTCTATCCGCTTTTTAAATTAAATAATATGTTAGGTCACATAAAAAACACTATAATATATCGGGGTCCCTTCCTAATCGATAACTTGAGGGGTCAATTTGGCTAATGGATCCTTCTATATAAAGATATCTTTTTTGTGCGCGCGCCTTCCCCAGACCTTTTGAATAAGCTACTGCTGCGGGTGCTACGGACTCAACGGACTTGGATGTGGAGGCGGACGTGGACCCGGCTTTTGAATGATCAGATTGCTGGATGTGAAACCTTATCTGCAGGGCGGTCTACGAAGACAAATAAATAATACGAATAGTACTTGGGAGGTGGAAGCGGGGAATCGGACTCTGTGCCCCCAATTGAGTCGTATTAGTCTTAAGGTTGGCCACGCTTAAAGATGGGTGCCTCCCCACTGGCTAATAGTGATGACAGAAACAGTCAAGCTTGCTAGCAACAGTTACCGCTTAGGCCTCATCTCCTTCTGAAGCATATCCACTTCGTGGGATTCCCGATGTAGTGGGCTTAGCCCCAAAGAGGCAAGATGACTTATGTATGACTGACTTATATATGTTGTTAAATGTAATTGTAATTATTTGTTTCATACTTTTGCACTCTCGCTCGAGGAAACAGAGTGGATGAAGGGATAGGCTAAGTGTACTAGCTTGGCAAACCGGAGTTATGTGTCCTCCTCGGGGAGGGAGAGGCCGGTAACCGATTTCTAAGAAGTGCCTTTCTCCGAACAAAAGATTGAAGTTCAGCAGCAACCTTTTTGGGGGTACATACGAACGAGGGCATGCATACACACTGGCTTTACTAGCCTAGCTACTTTCAAAAGAACTGGGATTGGGATTAGAAAGGACTCGAGACGGGAAGAAGCACTCGACTAGACCGAAAACTCTCCTTGCTGGATCACTCTGGGAAAATTCTTTCGGCACATGAAAGTCCAATAATATCTATCGCTTTCAAGCTGGCTGGCGGGATAGGTAAGAAACTATTCGAACGAATGCGAGAGGGGAGGCTTTTGACACTTTTTCGGGTTCTCTCTTTTTCAGGCTACGGGCTTGAGAAAAGCAACTCTAAAGACAGAGGAGAGGGTAGGGCACAGGCTTTCCCACTTGATACTTGTCCTTTCCCTTTACTCTAAAAGCTTTCGACTAAACCAACCAAGTCCATTCTCAAACTCTAATCGGGGAAGTGGTTGTCGCACCTTACTAAACAATCTGTATCCAAACCTTGCTTGCGATAGAGCTTGACACTTGCACATTTACCTTTGAGAACTTTCCTTACTAACTATACCTGGTGCCTTACTCTCATGGAAAAGAAAGTACTGGAACGAAGAGGGTTCGGAGACGCTCTCGCTAACGCCCTTGACCCTACTATAGGAAATTTTGACTCGTTTATATATATAGAGAGGCGAGTAATTAACAGAGCGGAATACGATATAGAGTAGGGAGAGGAGGATATGGGTAACGTGATACTGAACATCCGAGGGGAGGTTTTGATGCTTATAAGATATAGGTGAGTTGCCTTCACTTTCCTTAGTGTAGGAAGATCCCTCTTTTTATCTTCAAGCTGGGGATTCTTTCTAGTGACGTAGCATGGACAGAGTGATGAATCTTGAGAAGGAGGCAAGAATGGTGAATCCTTGGACACATGGGGATAATAAAGCTTCTTATCCTTTTTGGGGTAGAAACCAGAACATAATAAGAAAATTAGCCCCTCAGCTCACATCTCGCCAGCTTCATATCTTTCTTTAAACCCATGCTGTGAAGTCTTCTTTATCCTACTCCCCGATCAGCTTTCTTCCTCATATGAATCATAAGAAAAGACAAGCTTAGCATTGGCAATCCACATCCTTTGATCTTTCGTTTTATGATCATAAAGTGTGGGAATCTGCTGCTCTCGCTCTTCACCGGGACTCTCTTTCGCCTAGGCGGAGAGGAGGGAATGTAAGACGAGACTGATTCAAGAGTCTTGGACAGAAGGGAAGGGACGGAGACGGAGCTTCTTGCCTTTCATCATTTCAGGAAAGCTTATTTGAGCAGAGAATTTCCTTTTAGTACAATTTCTTTTCTCCTCATTTCTTTAATAGAAGGATCTCCGTATTGCAATTCTTCTATCTATTTTACCTATTCCAATCAATCGTTCTCAAAAGCCTTTCTGCGCTTCCAACCTAGCCTTATCGAGAATCTTTCCTGTTTCAGACTGACGGCTGGGATTTGAACTGACAACGGAAGTTGCTAACAAACCGACTTCGACTTCGCTTTCTTACCTTGCCCACCAAAAGATCTCATTCCGGTTCAGGACTGACCTAACCCGATCTCCCATTTCTCCTTTACCGAGAGTACAATGAATGACCCATCTATCGTGCTATCGTGATCAAATCCCTTTCTTGGCGCACTCAACTACGTCGTTGCCCCGCTCCTACAGCGCGCAACTATTGGATTTGAACTACTGAACTGGCTAACTACAGATATCGCAGACTTGGACAAAACTCTTTCTATGGGCACTATCCTAGCTTACAAGGCAAGGGGATTTCCTCCTTCTCTTCTTGAATACCCCGATGAGTTCTCAAGGAGCATTCTTCGCTTATCCATATAGGATCACTTTTTCTTTTCATTCAGCTGGAAACACTTTTTGATACTATGCTTTCATTCCTTATGGTTGAAGCGTTGAATTAAGATCTTATTGACTCCCTTCCCTTATTAACCAGAGAAGAATTTTATTAACAAATAAATAGGAGATGCAGGCATTGAATGAATACCCTTTTTCCTCTTAATACACCTTTAGGAACAAAAGATAAAACAAAGGTATCAACTACATGCATTGAAGATATCCCTTATTTTCTTTTCTCTTCATATACTAGAAAGAAAAGGTTACTTTCAATAACTCAGGGTTACTATCAAACAAAGATTTAAGCCCAAAGGATAACCAAAGATAATCATTGCCAATATTAACTGAACAACGACCAACTACAAGGAGTGGATTTAAAAAACCTCGCCAATTAGGTTACTCCAAAGACTACTAAAAACCAAAGGTTACAAAAGAGTCACTCTTGGACTATGCTAACAAAAAGGTGAAATCGAGACTATTTCAAATCTTAGGAAAACCGAGGGATCCTCAAGAGTCAGAATTGCACATATAAATAGCACTCAACGTGGGCCACTCACAACCAAAAAGATGGAATAATACGGGCAGATCCCAACTCAGAAAGAGAGGAATCGCAGCAAAAGAACAACCTGCAGACGTGGCCGAGCACTCTCTGGGATCCTCGATCTCGATCCCGCGTACCGACACCTAGGGAGATCCTCATGAAACTCAAAAAAATCGACCAGAAAATGGTATTCATTCCCAGGAAATCGATAACAGAACGAGCAGAAAAAAGAATGTTGTCCCAATAACCGCTTTAAAGCTGAGAAAACCCATTCATTTAAATGCACTTCGAGGATCCCGATACCTTTATCAGTTATAAGGAACGCTTATTGGCACTCAAACTGTCGTATCGGCAATAAAAGAAAAGGTGTTGATGGGAATATGTTAATATTGGCTTTTGAGGGAACGATGAAATTGTACTGAATGTTCTTCCTGCTAGTCCCGATCACTGGATTTTCACTTCATTACTGGTGCTTAGCAGCCCCCCTACTTGAGACTCCAATTCATATTATTGATTCCCTCCTCTCCTGGCTTAGCTTAGATATGAGAAAGACCCGCGGGTGAGCGACTACCTGTGATGTGATAGACGAATTTGCTCCTACTTCTTAACCGACCGAATCGGAGTTTTGAACCCATGTCGAAACCAGGGAGGTTGAAGACAAACTTTAGACATTCAAATCACAGCTAAAAAGATTATTTGAAAAGATTGGGTTGTGAAGGTGAAGGATGATTCGAAGTTCTCAATGCTGTAAAACGTAAGCGCAAGCTTAACTCGATCATGACCTTGACTTATTGGATTCGGCCCACCTGAATATCTCCTTCCCTTTCATATTGATTTTCCCTCGAGCCTAGAACTCTTTCTTTGGATTCAACTGAGACGAATTGCTCGTTGACGGCTTAGATCACCACGGCATCTTATCTTACCTTGCTCTTGTCTTTCTTGCTACCGCTCTGAAAGCTTGAACTAACTCCGAGATTCGACTTCCTTGCCCAGTCAATCTCTTTTTTGAGGCGTGTAGCTACCTTCCAGCCATCGGCATATCTGCTTCAGCTTTCTCACACCACAAACAACTCTAATGTCCGGTCCCGAGTCACTCTTTAGGATCTTCTCATTCACTCTTCGCTTTAGTCTTCGGCCAATCGCAATGATTGACATGACTGGGAGAGTCAAGGTCCCCCCCCTCCACACTAGATAAAGGGGAACTTCTTGCGGTCGATTCAATGCTTTGAATCCATGCATGGAAGGTCACTGTATGCCAGAGGAAAGAGATCTCGTTTTCACCCTGCCCCGTGGGCAATCCATCAACACTCATTCCCCTCTGGAACAAAGACAGATTACAAATCTCTAGCTTACTAAACCCTTCTCTCTAGAACCTTTTTCCTTAACTCTTCCGCTCCGTTCCACTCCTGAGTCCTATTTTCTTCTCCAGTAGCAGCTGTCTTGTTCAAGCTATGGATCTTATATGGAGAAGGAGTGCGAAAGCTAGCTCTTGAAAGCAGTGCGAGTTAGGGGTAGGCCCGAATCGAATCCCTGAGATTGGAATGAGATATCGAGAAATTCATTCAACTTCAAATCAATATTTTCTTTGTGTTCAGTACTGGTGGGCCCATAGGGTATTGAAGTATGAAAGTCTGAGGCTCCCGCCCGTGTTAGCTTTAGCTCTTCTTCTGCTAAGGGTCATCTGTAGCTTCTTTGCTTTGAGTGAATCTGCACCAGCGCCCTCTTTTGTTTAGCAAACGAAGGCTTCTCAAATATGTACTTCAGAGGATCCATCCGTGCAATGAGCATGGTGGTGAAGTTTAACATGTAGTGCCGCAGTCGATGCGCTGCCCACGCCAGGGCACAGCAAGTCTTTTCCAAGGCGGCTTGTTTCAGAGTCTGTGAATTTCTTGCAGAGTACGTCGGAGTAGATGGCTCTCCTTCCGGATTCATCACATTGCCCCACCCGCTTCCCATAGATGACTCTAGGACGGAGGGTAAGGTACATGCATGAGAAGAGGTCTTCCTGGAGTGGGAGGGAATGAAATAGCAATAGCAGCTACTTCTGTGTGTGGCTATCTTCTCCTATTGATTAACGTCCTTCAAAGACCGTATTCTTAGCATCCAACGTATTGTATTTTCCGCATCTCTAAATAATATATCTTTCATGCCTTTGAAACTGGGGAATATTAAAAGAGTCTGTTTGAAAGAAGAAAGCACTACTTCTTCGAAGTAATGCCTTGCCTTAGCCTTCGGCACCCTTTTTCCCCATGTTTTGGAGATCCATGCGATCTGGGGCCTTATCAATGTTATGCTTGTACTGCTTGAGGAAGGCTAAAGCCAAGTCCTTCCACTTGCGAATGTGGGATCGATCTAACTGTATATATCACCGGGAAGCGGCTCCCGTAAGGCTTGGATTTATTTCCAATAAAGTCATTTTTTCTTTATCTAGCAGAAAAATGGAGTTTTCGAACCGAACCTTCTGATGCGTTGGGCCAATGACGCCTCCAAGCTGCTCTTTCATAAGCTGTGATGGCTCTTTTGAATAAACGGCATAGTCTATGTCATCTTCCTTTTGCCCAGGAGCATTCGACTGAAGAAGTATGCCATTAGTCAGACTCTCTAGAAGCCTTAGGAGCAATGGAGTCTGGTGAGTCTTGTCTCTTGGTCAGCTGTTTCCGCTCGAGTGAAAATGCTTGATGGGGCGAGATTTGCCTTGGGTGAGGTTTAATAAAAAAGTCAAGTAGGACAGCGGTGACCGCGAATGGCTATAGTTCGTCACTCGCGGTATAAAAAGAAGTAAGGAAGCGAAGCTAAAGCGCTTTCTAGTTTGAAAGATGGAAATGCCTAATCAAGTAGCCAAGAATCATCGATTTCGGAGGGAAAGAACCCTGCTCCAGTGGAAATGCTTTAGGGAACAACCAAGTACCATCCGACAGTCTTTAAGAGTGAAAGAAGCAGGTATTCATAAGCAAGAGGTCCTGGGACGACAGCTCAAAATCGCACATTTAGCTTTGTCTGCCAGACCCTTAGTTTCAAGCAGCAAAGGGGGAAGGAGGCCAGTTGCTATTGAATCCGGAATAAGGAAATCCTTATTCTAATATGCCAACATAAGCAAACAAGCGGGGATGCATCGAATAATGCCCTATTAGAAGGAAGAATTGGATGTGCACATAGGATTCATCTTTCAACGGCATTTCCGACATGAAACTGAATGAAAGAAAGAGTTAGCAGACGCTTTTGTCCATTTCGCATAGCCAGGAATAATGCTAGGAAGATAAGGAGCTGTTTTCGCATCCCCTGCCCACAACCTCTTGAATCAAAATCAAGGACAGCGTGCCCGCCAAAGAAAGACTGAACGGCAGATTCTGTTGAAGGGGCGTAAAGTTGATGAAAGAAGGAATCCGCCAATCATTTCATTCAAGCTTTTGAATTCCCCAATCGCTCTACTCTAATGAGACATTAGGAAGATAGAAGGATCTTGGTCACGCTACCATAGGTGATGGTCTTATGACTGTTAAGGGTCAAATTGGAGCTTTTTCCTGGTCGACCTGGTGGGTCTTCGAGTGGCGCAAATAAAAGTCCTCGATCGGGTGATCTTTCTGATGCCA